TCCCCTTTTTTTCACAAATCCTAAGTTCCGGATATCCAATTTTTATATTAGAAGGATTACCATATATAACACAAAATTTCTCCGCCGATTCTTTTTAGTCGAGCTTCTCGGTCTGTCATTATACCTTGAGAAGTCGAAAGGATTACAATTCCTATTCCGCCTAAAATTCGTGGAATTCGTTGAGAGTTAGAATAGATTCGTAGACCCGGTCGACTTATTCTCTTTAAATTTAAAATCGTTTTATAGGATTCTTTCTTATTTCGTCTGTGTCTTAGGGTTAAAATCAAAAAATATTGGTTGTTTTCGCGATGTTTCCTTACGTTTTCGATAAAACCCTCTCGTAAAAGGATTTTAACAATGCTTTCGGTGATGTTAGTCGATCCTATCCGAACCGTTCCTTTTCTATTCATGTCAGCATTTCGTATAGAGGTTATTATATCAGCAATAGTGTCTTTCCCCATGATAAGTTAAAATTCCTTATTGTTCTATAATTTTGATATAATCAACATGTTCTTTTTCTTTTATTTATATATAGATATAGACGAATTATATATTAATATATGAATTAAATTCTTACTATTTTATTATTAAGGGTATATACGTGATACACTATCTATTAATTAATTTTATTTCAATACCATTTTTTTTTTAATCCTAGACTAACTATCGATATTTAGATCTTATAATACCTCAGGAGCTAATGAAACTATTTTAGTAAAGTTTAATTGTCTCAATTCCCGTGGGATCGCCCCAAAAACTCGAGTTCCTTTTGGATTTCCTTCTTGATCAATGACAACTGCGGCATTGTCATCATATCGTATTATCGTCCCATTGTTACGTTTGAGTTCTTTACAAGTACGTACAATTACAGCTCTAATCACTTCTGATCTTTCTAGAGGAGTATTTGGTATTGCTTCCTTGATTACAGCAACAATAACGTCACCAATATGAGCATATCGGCGATTACTAGCTCCTATTATTCGAATACACATTAATTCTCGAGCCCCGCTGTTGTCTGCTACATTCAAATAGGTTTGTGGTTGAATCATATCATTTTTTTTTTTATCTCTTCTTTTAATGCAAAGGACGAAGTAAAAAAATATTGTTTGTCAAAAAAAGTTATAATCTTTTTATCCTTAACTGTTATTTAGCTTTTTCATTCTATATTCCTATTCAGAAATAATGAATTGGGTTTTTATAGGCATTTTTGATGCCGCTATTGAAATAGCTTTTCTGGCTATATTTTCGGGTACACCACCCATTTCATAAAGGATTTTACCTGGTTTAACCACAGCTACCCAATACTCAGGGGATCCTTTCCCAGAACCCATACGCGTTTCCGCAGGTCTTACTGTAACTGGTTTGTCTGGAAATATACGTACCCAAATTTTTCCACCACGTCGTACATTTCGTGTCATTGCTCGTCGCCCTGCTTCTATTTGTCTAGATGTTATCCAAGCGGGTTCAAGTGTTTGAAGAGCATATCTGCCAAAACAAATACGATTCCCACGAGAAGATATTCCTTTTAGTCTTCCTCGATGTTGTTTACGAAATCTGGTTCTTTTTGGGTTATAGTTGATGGGTTTTTTCTATTCCATCTCTACTACAGAACTGAACGTGAGAGTTTCTTCTCATCCAGCTCCTCGCGAATAAAAGGACTAAAAAAGCTTGTATTAAGATATAGATGTAGTTAATGATTAATTGTATTAATCATGGTATTTTTTGAAATTTCATCTGATCTCTGATGAATTCTATTTATTTAAAAATAACGTAATATCATCATCTCGAATGTCGTTTTTGTTAGAGTTATATATAATATTCTAACAAATCCTTATTTTATTTTATCTTTTTAATTTTTTTTTCGTATTTTATTATTTTTTTTTCAAATAAAAAAAAAACAAATTTTTCGCCGGCGAATATTTACTCGTTCAATATCTATTTAAGTTTGATGTTTATCCCACGAGGTCTCAGAATAAAAATCAGAATAGATAATAAAGTTTCTGGTTTATTCCGCCATCCTGTCCAATGAATTACTAAGATTTGTTTTTCAATAGAATCCTCTATATTCATGGGTTCCGTCGTTCCCATCGCTTCTTGATTAATCATTAGGCCCGAATTCTACAATGGAGCTCTTATATGAAATTTTTAATTTCATTTTTTAATTTTTTTTTGAGTCAATTTTCTCAGTTTTTATTGGCTCAAGGCTCTTCATTTTTTTTTTTTCGGAACAGATTTATCTAATTATTATGAATGAATCTGTATTGATGCTTTATTACATTGCTTTTCTTACAGTGACCTCATAGACTTTCCAAATTGGAATTATATATCATTAATATTCAATTTTTTCTCTCTTTCTTTCATCCTTCCATTTATCCGCATACTTTTCGATTACCTTTCATAACTTATAATCATATTTCTTTATTCTTTTTTTTTTGTAAAAAAAAATTCAGTTGCTACAATGATATGATCAATCTATCATATCTTGACTGATTTTTTTTAT